ATCCATCCCTTTGGTCTTAGTGACATAAGAGATGTCATTTATAGTCTATCTCTTTCTATATATGGAAAGTCAAGAAATTCTCATCGAAACATCGAGAAATTGTGCATATAGAAAACTCTAAAGAAAGAAAAAAAGGAGACCCATGCCATGATTTTAAAATCTTTTCTACTTAGTAGTCTAAGTTTCTCGATGAGGATAATTAATTCGGTCGTTGTGGTCGGACTCTATTATGGATTTCTGACCACATTCTCCATAGGGACCTCTTAGATCTTCTTTCTCCAATCTTGGGTTAGGGAAGAAGGAGATATTCGCGACTACTGGCGGTTTCATTATGGGGCAGCTCATGATCTTCATATCGATCTATTATCCACCTCTGCATCTATTCTTTCTTAGCTAAACGGGTGGAAGATCCATCCAATTTGGTTATATCATGGACTCGAAAAAAGGATCTGAATGTGACTGAAATGCACGATCTTCACAGGTATCACTTTTCACGATACCTAAACCTAAAAGGTGGAATAGCTATTTTCGAACCATTTCCTATAAGAGAAAGGTTTCCATTACTTTGAGAAATGGATTCTATATCAAACTATAGCTATTGCATTAAAGAAGAAAAGAAACTAATAGAAGTCGAAGACGCGGAATGGTAGTGAATAGAGAAAAAGATTCTTCTGATTTTCTTGTTCCTGAAAATATTCTATCTATCTCCTAGACGCCGTAGAGAATTGAGAATTTTCATGTCTTTCAATTCTCGTACTCGTAATTGGAAAGTTACGGAAGGAAATCCATCATTTTGCAATGAAAACAACATAAAAAACTCTGGACAATTTCGAAATCAGACCAAGCATCTTAATACATATGCAAAAAAATGCATTATTGGCCCACCGTTGATTACAAGATTTAGCTTTTATGAATCGCTATTGGTTTGATACAAATAATGGCAGTCGTTTCAGTATGTTAAGGATACAGATGTATCCACAATTCATTTAGAGTTACTTAATAGCCTATTTCTTATACTATATCTCTATCCCGTGAAATTCTCGAGCCGAAAGATGGATGCATATGCTGTGTTTCATTTTGCTAAATGATATCAATTAAATGGTGTATCAATTCTATAAATTGGATATAGCAATAAATAAATCAGCAAAATTCTTTTATTTTAGATAGAAGAAACATTTCTTCTATCCAAAATAAAAGAATGTACCCTTCTATCCAAATCCAATTTGCATCGATAAAATAAATCCAAATTCCAGATTCCAGCAGTAGATGAATAATTGCAAATTTTTGTGTGTACGAGATTAGAATAACTTCAAAATAACTGACATAATTTTTTATTTTTCCTGATCAGAAAAATACATGAAAAAGAAAGGAGGTAGAAAAATTTTTTGATTTATGGTTAAAGAAGAAAAACAAGAAAACAGGGGTTCTGTTGAATTTCAAGTATTCAGTTTCACCAATAAGATACGGAGACTTGCTTCACATTTGGAATTACACAAAAAAGATTTTTCATCGGAAAGAGGTCTACGAAGACTTTTGGGAAAACGTCAACGTTTGCTGGCTTATTTGGCAAAGAAAAATAGAGTACGTTATAAGAAATTAATCAGTCAGTTGGATATTCGGGAGAAGTAATTTAATTGTTCGAATTTTTTTCTTATTTTATTAATTAGTAGTCTTATAGTAGTCTTAGATTTTGCATTTTGATGAGCCTCGTTTTTTTGAGGAATTCATGGAATAATGAATTAAGGAAGAAAGAATATGAGTTTACCTTTACCGCTTACAAGAAAAGATTTCATGATAGTCAATATGGGTCCTCACCACCCATCAATGCATGGTGTTCTTCGACTGATCGTTACTCTCGATGGTGAAGATGTTATTGATTGTGAACCCATATTAGGCTATTTACACAGAGGAATGGAAAAAATCGCGGAAAACAGAACTATTATACAATACTTACCTTATGTAACACGGTGGGATTATTTAGCTACTATGTTTACAGAAGCAATAACGGTAAATGCACCAGAATTCTTGGAGAATATTCAAATACCTCAAAGAGCCAGCTATATTAGGGTAATTATGTTAGAATTGAGCCGTATAGCTTCTCACTTGTTATGGCTTGGACCTTTTATGGCGGATCTCGGCGCACAGACTCCTTTTTTCTACATTTTTAGAGAGAGAGAATTTATATATGATCTATTTGAGGCTGCTACAGGTATGCGAATGATGCATAATTACTTTCGCATCGGAGGAGTAGCTGCCGATCTACCTTATGGATGGATGGATAAATGTTTAGATTTCTGTGATTATTTTTTACGAGGAATTGTTGAATATCAACAACTTATTACACAGAATCCTATTTTTTTAGAACGAGTTGAAGGAGTCGGTTTTATTAGTGGAGAAGAGGCGGTAAATTGGGGCTTATCGGGACCAATGTTACGAGCTTCTGGAATACAATGGGATCTTCGTAAAATTGATCCTTATGAGTCTTACAATCAATTTGATTGGAAAATACAATGGCAAAAAGAAGGAGATTCATTAGCTCGCTATTTAGTACGAATCGGTGAAATGAGAGAATCCATCAAAATTATTCAACAGGCTATAGAAAAAATTCCTGGAGGACCTTATGAGAATTTAGAAGCCCGACGCTTTAATAAAGCAAAGAATTCCGAATGGAATGATTTTGAATATCGATTTCTTGGTAAAAAACCCTCACCTAATTTTGAATTATCAAAGCAAGAGCTTTATGTAAGAGTAGAAGCTCCAAAAGGTGAATTAGGAATTTATCTGGTAGGAGATGATAGTCTTTTCCCCTGGAGATGGAAAATCCGTCCACCCGGTTTTATTAATTTGCAAATTATTCCTCAGCTAGTTAAAAAAATGAAATTGGCTGATATCATGACGATATTAGGTAGTATAGATATCATTATGGGGGAAGTTGATCGTTGAAATGGTAATAGATAGGGTAGAGGTGGAAACTATCAATTCTTTTTCGAAATTAGAATTATTAAAAGAAGTCTATGGACTGATATGGATTCTACCCATTTTGACCCTCCTACTGGGAATCACAATAGAGGTACTCGTAATTGTGTGGTTAGAAAGAGAAATATCCGCATCGATACAACAACGTATTGGTCCTGAATATGCTGGACCCCTGGGACTCCTTCAAGCTATAGCAGATGGAACTAAACTAATTTTTAAAGAGGATATCCTTCCATCCCGAGGAGAGATTCCTTTATTTAGCATTGGACCCTCTATAGCAGTCATATCCGTTTTATTAAGTTTTTTAGTTATCCCTTTGGGATATCGTTTTGTTTTAGCTGATCTTAGTATTGGTGTTTTTTTATGGATTGCTATTTCAAGTATTGCTCCTATTGGTCTTCTTATGGCAGGATATAGCTCAAATAATAAATATTCTTTTTTAGGCGGTCTACGAGCAGCTGCTCAATCTATTAGTTATGAAATACCATTAACTTTTTGTGTGCTAGCAATATCTCTACGTGTGATTCGTTAAAATTGGACCTTTTTCTTCTAAAATACATTGAATACTTAATTTTCTTTTTCTTTATTCTGTATTCAGGTTGCTAAGTTAAACTAGATAGCTATATGAGTGAAACAAAACAGCTTATTAATTTGTAGTAAAAAGAAAAAATCTCATTTCCTACGTACAAGAAAAAGTTGAAGTAAACATAAGCAGTGTAAACTCTTTACCCCAAGGTTGAGATTGTTTGATTAGTCATCATATCTTGAAGCGGGCAAGAATAAGGGATTTGCGATATGGAATTCTTCACGATATGGAATTCCATTACTAGAATATTTTTAGTTATTACTATAACTTATAACCATAAGAGAATCCATCAAAAGTTAGTGAGGGGTTAGGAACACTAAAGTACATAAAGGATTAGTAATGAGAGAATCTAAATCATTAGACATTTTGCCTCATAAAAGGAATCATAATAAGAACTTGAAATTGGTGGAAATGATCAAGTAGTACTTTCTTCATATTCCGATCCAGAGTATGTTCCCATTCGCTTGTTAAGGAAATGGCTATCAAGAACGAATTAACCCTTTATTCCTTTTTTCTTTTTAAGTATAAGTAGACCCTCCGGGGGAAAGAAGAATAGGATAAAAGATATGGAATCCAATACAAAAAAAGGTCCTTATTTATTGTTTCCTCTCTTTATCTATATTCATACAGAATTCCTCATGAACTAATACCTAAATCTTTCCATTTATTAATAGCTATAACGAGTGTTTTATTCCAATATTAAGTTATTACTGAACAAAGAAAAATTTTAATTTTATTATATAAAGGATGAGATCAATTCAGAAGCGCCTTTTTATTATTCTAGCAGACGGAATTGCTTTGGTCTAATTTAGGGCTTTCTAATCAATTTTATCTTACCTAATTCTATCTACGCCCAGGGAATAGAAACGAAACAATCCTTTCCCTTTTTCTGATCATAGGGGAGCCGTATGAAACTAAGGTTTCATGTACGGTTTTGGAATAGCGGTGGTAACTGTGATGTTATCATCGACTATGATTATCTAATAGTTCAAGTACAGTTGATATAGTTGAAGCACAGTCAAAATATGGTTTTTTTGGTTGGAATCTTTGGCGTCAGCCTATAGGTTTTCTTGTTTTTCTAATTTCTTCTTTGGCAGAATGTGAAAGATTACCCTTTGATTTACCAGAAGCAGAGGAAGAATTAGTAGCAGGTTATCAAACCGAATATTCTGGTATTAAATATGGTTTATTTTATCTTGCTTCTTACCTAAATTTATTAGTTTCCTCTTTATTTGTAACAGTTCTTTACTTAGGTGGGTGGAATTTCTCTATTCCCTATATATCTCTTTTTGAATTTTTCCAAATGAATAAAATGGTTGGAATTTTGGAAATAATAATGGGTATCCTTATTACATTAACTAAAGCTTATTTATTTCTCTTCATTTCTATCACAATAAGATGGACTTTACCCAGGATGAGAATGGATCAGTTATTAAATCTTGGATGGAAATTTCTTTTACCCATTTCTCTGGGCAATCTCTTATTAACAACTTCTTCCCAACTAGTTTCACTATAAATAAGATAATACAATAACAGTAGGAATATTTTCAACACAAAAGTTCTCTCAAACAAGAGAAAGAAACATACCTTTTTCATAGATATTTAGAATATGTTCCCTATGATAACTGGGTTCATTAGTTATGGTCAACAAACAATACGCGCCGCAAGATACATTGGTCAAAGTTTCATAATTACCTTATCCCACACAAATCGTTTACCTATAACGATTCACTACCCTTATGAAAAATCAATTACATCGGAGCGTTTCCGGGGGCGAATACACTTTGAATTTGATAAATGTATTGCTTGTGAAGTATGTGTTCGAGTATGCCCCATAGATCTACCCCTTGTGGATTGGAGATTTGAAAAGGATATTAAAAAGAAACAATTGCTTAATTATAGTATTGATTTTGGAGTTTGTATATTTTGTGGTAACTGTGTTGAATACTGTCCGACAAACTGTTTATCAATGACTGAAGAATATGAACTTTCTACTTATGATCGTCATGAATTGAATTACAATCAAATAGCTTTGAGTCGGTTACCAATCTCCATAATGGGGGATTACACAATTCAAACAATTAGGAATTCACCTCAAAGTAAAATAGACGAAGAAAAATCTTGGAATTCAAGAACGATTACTGATTACTAGGTACGATAATTTTTTTTGTTAGTAAAATCCAATAGTTTTTTACTAACTATAAAGAAAAATGAATAACTATTACTTATTACAAATTATTCCTGATTTAAAATGAGAGTAGATTTTCATGATGCGATTTCTAACTATACAACTTATATATATACAAAAAAATATCCTAATCCCTTTTTCCTTCCTTAAAGCTTTTAGTCAGTTCATGAAAAATTTTATACTATTAATTTCTTTTTATCCATAATGGATTTACCTGGACCAATACATGAGATTCTTGTACTATTTGGGGGATTTGTTCTTCTACTAGGGGGTCTAGGAGTAGTATTACTTACCAACCCAATTTATTCTGCATTTTCGCTGGGATTAGTTCTTGTTTGTATATCCTTATTTTATTTTTTATTGAATTCCTACTTTGTAGCTGTCGCACAACTTCTTATTTATGTAGGAGCCATAAATGTCTTGATCATATTTGCTGTAATGTTTATAAATGGCTCAGAGTGGTCTAAAGATAAGAATTATTGGACTATTGGAGATGGGTTTACTTCACTCGTTTGTATAACTATTCCTTTTTCACTAATGACAACTATCCCAGATACGTCATGGTATGGAATTCTTTGGACTACAAGATCAAACCAAATAGTAGAACAGGGTCTCATAAATAACGTTCAACAAATTGGGATTCATTTAGCAACCGATTTTTATCTTCCGTTTGAACTCATTTCCCTAATTCTTCTAGTTTCTTTAATAGGTGCAATTACTATGGCTCGACAATAAGAAATATTTAGAATGAATCAAAATTCTTAGAATTTCAAATCTAAAAAAAATAACTAAAGAATCACAATTTTGATTTAGTAAAACCCATCTACTGCCAACACAACAAATACCCTCCTTTCGCTTTTGTTGCGTAATTGTTCTATTCTAATTAATTGAATCGGTTCAATTCTTGTCCTCATATATATTGAAATGAATCGAGATTGATAAGGAGTTAATTAATGATGTTTGAGCAGGTACTTTTTTTGAGTGTCTATTTATTTTCGATTGGTATCTATGGCTTGATCACAAGCCGAAACATGGTTAGAGCTCTAATATGTCTTGAACTTATACTGAATTCCATTAATCTAAATCTCGTAACATTTTCTGATCTATTTGATAGTCGCCAATTAAAAGGAGATATTTTCGCAATTTTTGTTATAGCCCTTGCGGCTGCTGAAGCAGCTATTGGACTATCCATTCTTTCTTCCATCCATCGTAACAGGAAATCAACTCGTATCAATCAATCTAATTTTTTGAATAATTAGAGAATCCTCTAAACAAAGGCACATATATAATAATATGGAACTTTAAGATGAATAGAAATCGAATCGTATTTTCTTATTATTATTTGAGAATATCCATTTTTGGAGTAGGTTATTTCAGAGTATTCTTTTTTACTTATTGAATATTGCATTTTTGAAATTCATTGATATTGCAATTTGCATATTGCAATAATTTATATTGAAAAGATGATAGCCAATTTATTAGCTAATTCGAATTAGTATGTAGAATTTGTATAATTATGATTGTTGAAGCCTTAAATTCAAGTCTCTTGGCTCTTTTCATGCTTTCTCACAAACAGATTAAGAAAAGAAATATATTGCATTATTTATAAAATTTGGATAAACCATTGCTTCGTCTGGTGTCTACAATACATCTAACTTATATAGTACTAATTTCTTTTTATTTTACCAGATAGAAAATTTTTATGTTGAAAAGCAAAATTTATAGATCCAATGTCACATTCTGTAAAAATTTATGATACATGTATAGGATGCACTCAATGTGTACGAGCTTGTCCAACAGATGTATTAGAAATGATACCTTGGGATGGATGTAAAGCCAAGCAAATAGCTTCTGCGCCGAGAACCGAGGATTGTGTGGGTTGTAAAAGATGCGAATCCGCCTGCCCAACGGATTTTTTAAGTGTCCGCGTTTATTTAGGGCCTGAAACAACCCGCAGCATGGCTCTATCTTATTGATACGTTACAAAAAATTACACTTGAATCGTCTGATTCCTCTTTACCGAAGAAGCCTGTGCTCGAAATAATCGAGCATGGGCTTTTCTGGTCAAAACGTATCTTGTCTTTATTACTTTATCATGAGTTATTTCCCTTGGTTAACAATACTTGTTGTTTTGCCGATATTTGCAGGTTCATTAATTTTCTTTTTACCTCATAAAGGAAATAAAATCGTTAGATGGTATACTATATCCATTTGTTTATTAGAATTCCTTCTAATAATTTATGCATTCTGTTATCATTTCCAATTGGAGGATCCTTTAATCCAATTAAAGGAAGATTATAAATGGATAGATGTTTTCGATTTTCACTGGAGATTGGGAATCGATGGACTTTCATTAGGATCTATTTTATTGACAGGATTTATCACTACTTTAGCTACTTTAGCGGCTTGGCCAGTTACCCGGAATTCGCGATTATTCTATTTCCTGATGCTAGCAATGTATAGCGGTCAAATAGGATTATTTTCTTCACGAGACCTTTTACTTTTTTTTATCATGTGGGAGTTAGAATTAATTCCTGTTTACTTACTTTTATCCATGTGGGGGGGAAAGAGGCGTCTGTATTCAGCTACCAAGTTTATTTTGTATACTGCAGGCGGTTCCATTTTTTTCTTAATCGGAGTTCTGGGTATGGGCTTATATGGTTCCAACCAACCTGGATTAGATTTAGAAAGATTGATTAATCAATCATACCCTGCAACATTGGAAATACTTTTATATTTTTCCTTCCTTATTGCTTATGCTGTCAAATTGCCGATTATACCTCTGCATACGTGGTTACCAGATACCCATGGGGAAGCACATTATAGTACATGTATGCTTTTAGCGGGAATCCTATTAAAGATGGGAGCATACGGATTGATTCGGATAAATATGGAATTGTTACCTCATGCTCATTATCTATTTTCCCCGTGGTTAGTAATAATAGGAGCGGTGCAAATAATCTATGCAGCTTCAACTTCTCTGGGTCAACGAAATTTCAAAAAAAGAATAGCCTACTCCTCTGTATCTCACATGGGTTTCATAATTATAGGAATTGGTTCCATAACCAACATTGGACTAAATGGAGCTATTTTACAAATATTATCCCATGGATTTATTGGTGCTACACTTTTTTTCTTGGCGGGAACGGCTTGTGATAGAATGCGTCTTGTTTATCTCGAAGAACTGGGGGGGATATCTATCCCAATGCCAAAAATTTTTACTATGTTTAGTAGCTTTTCAATGGCTTCTCTTGCCTTGCCAGGAATGAGCGGTTTTGTTGCAGAATTAGTAGTATTTTTTGGACTAATTACTAGTCCAAAATTTATGTTAATGCCAAAAATGCTAATTACTTTTCTCATGGCAGTTGGAATGATATTAACTCCTATTTATTTATTATCTATGTTACGCCAGATGTTCTATGGATACAAGCTATTTCATGTTCCAAACGCAAATTTTGTGGATTCTGGACCACGAGAACTTTTTCTTTTAATCTGTATCTTTTTACCAGTAATAGGAATTGGTATTTATCCAGATTTTGTTCTCTCGCTATCCGTTGACAGGGTAGAGGCTCTCCTATCCAATTATTATCCTAAATAGGATTTTCTTTTTTTAACTAGTCCAACTCTATATTCCATAGTGGAAAACCAAAAAACTCAGAAAAAAGTTAAAAAGTATAATTAGATCTATCTCGAATTTTTGAGAACCCCTTGAACGTCTTTTCAAGGGGTGCTCAAATCAAACAAAAATGAAAAAACCAGCATTTTATGAAGGTTTTATGTTATGTAATCATTTAGATAGTAATGTAAATGAACCATAACTATGTAAACCTATTCCTAATAGATTGATACCAAAATAGCAGATCCAAATTATAAGAAATCCTATCGAAGCTACAAGTGCTGAATTCGTACCCTTCCAATTTGGATTTGTTCTACTATGTAAATAAATTGCAAATATGGTCCAAGTAATAAATGCCCAAGTTTCCTTAGGATCCCAATTCCAATAGGATCCCCACGCCTCATTAGCCCATACTGCTCCACAAAGAATACCTATGGTTAAAAGGGTAAACCCTAGACTAATGACACGATAACTCCAAGAATCCAAACGCTCAGTTAATTGATATTTGTAATAATTTGGAAATGCAGGAAAAGAGGTGTTTTTTAAAACACTTCTTTTTTCATAGAAATATTCAATCTCACTAAAGTAAAATGTTTTAAGTAAAACATTTTTTTTCTTTTTATTAAAAAATAAATCGAAATTCTTTCGAAATCTAATGATTAAAAGAGCGGCGGATAATAAGGATCCGCACAAAAGAGTTGCATAGCTTAGTAACATCATACTGACATGCATCATTAACCACTGAGATTGTAGAGCAGGTACTAGTATTTTAGATTGATGCATTTCAGTTAAAAGACCCGACGTGGCAAAGCTTTGGGTTAAAATAGTACTTGGCATAGTTATAGTGCTTAAATAATTTTTAGAGTTCTGTATCTTAGGAATAGTATGAAGAATATACAGAGCCCATGAAAGGAAGATCAATGACTCATATAAATTACTTAATGGAAAATGTCCCGAAGAAACCCAACGAGAAACTAAGAATCCTGTTATAGAAAAAAAAGTTGTTATCATTCCTTTTTCTGACGAATCACGTAATCCCCTAAGTTCACAAACGAATAAGGTTATCAAATGAATAGTAATCACAATTGAAATGGTTGAGAAAGAGATATGAGTTAGTATATGTTCTAAAGTTGCAAATAGCATAAAGAAGAGGTTCCATTACAAAATAGGAAATTTCAAATTGAATCCATTTTCTAATCTATTGTATTCTTTTTCGAGAATGCCGCCACTCGGACTCGAACCGAGATGCTTGAGCACTGCTTCCTAAGAGCAGCGTGTCTACCAATTTCACCATGGCGGCTAACTTTAAAAAATAGTTAACTTAAAAAAATAATAGTTATTTTCTCGTGAATCGTCGAGATTGGGAGAATCTATAGAATTTAGTAACATTCTAATTTTTTCATTAAATATAAAGAATTTTGTATTTTAGAAAAATTTATAGAATGAAAGCCATTATGCTCTTATTAATATGATTTACCAAATTGTGAATTTTGAATAAGATTAGGTAGAGGTTATAAATCCTATTGCAAGAATACTCTACTTTTGAGAATAGAATCCTCGTAAAAAAATATGAGGATTCTATTCTCAAAAGTTATTTGATAGGAAAAGAATACTGAGGACACAATATACCAAAAACTTTTGCTCTATATAACAGAACGATTAGTTCTAAGATAAGAATATTGTACCAACAAATTCGACACATAAAAGGAGATTCATTAATTAATCTGAATTATTCATATTAAATAATAGAAATTTCTTTGGAATTTGGAATAGGTCAATTCAGATTATTCCAAAACCTTTTTATTTGTTTGTTGCCCAGAAAAACCTTTTGGTTTTGGATACTCGTTGCTGCTAGAAAAAGGTCTTGATTTGGCTAAAGAATAACATTGTACTATGGAAAAATAAGTCTTTTTCTTCCAAAGATTTTTACGAATACGCTTTTTTGACATCGAAGTACGTTTTTTTGGAACTGCCATTCAAAAAGGGAATTACTTTTTTCTAGTTGTATGTGAAAGACATCTATTGCTCCAAATCAATCCTTCTTTCTTTTTTTTCTTAGTATTTATACTTAGGAAAGATACTGAAATTCTAAATTATTTTTTATTCCATTTTGTCTAATGTGGATAAGGCAAGAGTTTTTTAGCGTATTTTTTATATATATTTTATACTTTTTTTAATAATATACAATATATACAACGATATATTATATACAAAGGTTTTCCCATTTAAATCAATTTCTATATCAAATATACTCTATATTTCTATATCAAATATACTTATATAAATATACGGTATGGGCGATAAGCCCCAATAAGATAGAGAGATAAAAAGAAGGTAAAATTCAAATAATTAATTAAGTTCATAATGATATTTCATAATTGAATTCCAATTCAAATAAAAAAATACTTAGTCTCTTAAACAAGACATTCTAAAACTTAGATAATTTTAGTCATTAGGATTTCCTTTTTATATGAAGTAAGAAATATTCGAGAATTTCCTGTAAATATAGGTTTTCTTTGGAATTCAATCAGTTAGGAAATAAGAGGTCTTTTTCATTTTAACAGAAAGATGAATAGAAATTAAAATGATTCAATCTTTTTTTTTTATTCCTTCAGAAAGAGATAAGAATTGGTTTGGTGAATCGGAAACAATTTTATTTTATAGAAAAATTTCAACTAAAAATTACTATTTCTTTTCTTATGGAACATACATATCAATATGCCTGGGTAATCCCTCTTCTCCCACTTCCAGTTATTATGTCAATAGGGTTTGGACTTTTTCTTATTCCGACAGCAACAAAAAATCTTCGTCGCATATGGGCTTTTCCTAGTATTTTACTCTTAAGTATAGCTATGGTATTCTCAGCTCACCTATCTATTCAACAAATAAATGGAAGTTCTATCTATCAATATCTATGGTCTTGGACCATTAATAATGATTTTTCCTTAGAATTTGGATACTTGATTGACCCCCTTACTTCTATTATGTTAATACTAATTACTACTGTAGGAATCTTGGTTCTTATTTATAGTGATGATTATATGTCTCACGATGAAGGATATTTGAGATTTTTTGTTTATATAAGTTTTTTTAATATTTCCATGTTAGGATTGGTTACTAGTTCAAATTTGATACAAATTTATTTTTTTTGGGAACTTGTGGGAATGTGTTCCTATTTACTGATAGGCTTTTGGTTTACACGGCCAATTGCAGCGAGTGCTTGTCAAAAAGCTTTTGTAACTAATCGTGTGGGGGATTTTGGTCTATTATTAGGAATTTTAGGTTTTTTTTGGATAACAGGTAGTTTAGAGTTTCGGGATTTATTCAAAATAGCTAATAACTGGATTCCTAATAATGGAATTAATTCCTCACTTACTACTTTATGTGCTTTTTTATTATTCCTTGGTGCAGTTGCCAAATCTGCACAATTCCCTCTTCACGTATGGTTACCCGATGCGATGGAAGGACCCACTCCCATTTCGGCTCTTATACACGCAGCAACTATGGTTGCTGCGGGGATTTTTCTTCTAGCTCGACTTTTTCCTCTTTTCATATCCCTACCTTTGATAATGAGTTTCATTTCTTTAGTTGGTACAATAACACTCTTCTTAGGAGCTACTTTAGCTCTTGCTCAGAGAGATATTAAAAGAAGCTTAGCTTATTCTACAATGTCTCAATTAGGTTATATGATGTTAGCTCTAGGTATAGGTTCTTATCAAGCAGCTTTATTCCATTTGATTACCCATGCTTATTCGAAAGCTTTATTGTTCTTGGGATCCGGATCCGTTATTCATTCAATGGAACCTCTTGTTGGATATTCACCAGATAAAAGTCAGAATATGGTTCTTATGGGTGGTTTAAGAAAATATGTTCCAATTACAAGAACAACTTTTTTATGGGGTACACTTTCTCTTTGTGGTATTCCACCTCTTGCTTGCTTCTGGTCCAAAGATGAAATCCTTAGTAATAGTTGGTTGTATTCACCCTATTTTGGAATAATAGCCTCTTTTACTGCAGGATTAACTGCATTTTATATGTTTCGGGTATATTTACTTACTTTTGATGGGTATTTGCGTGTTCATTTTCAAAAGTATAGTAGTACTAAAGAAGGTTCATTAGGTTCAATATCCTTATGGGGAAAAAGCATACCCAAAGGAGTCAATAGAGATTTTGTTTTATCAACAATGAAGAGTGGAGTTTCTTTTTTTTCACAAAATATATCAAAAATTCATGGTAATACAAGAAATAGGATAGGATCCTTTAGTACCCCGTTTGGGACTAAAAAAACTTTTGTCTATCCTCATGAAACGGGAAATACTATGCTATTTCCACTTCTTATATTACTGCTTTTTACATTGTTCGTTGGATTCATAGGAATCCATTTTGATAATGGAGTAATGGGTAATGGAATATCGGAGTTAACCATATTATCAAAGTGGCTAACTCCTTCAATAAACCTTTTCCAAGAAGATTCAAATTCTTCCATAAATTCATATGAATTTATCACTAATGCAATTTCTTCTGTAAGTTTAGCTTTTTTTGGTCTATTTGTAGCATATATCCTCTATGGATCTCCTTATTCTTTTTTTCAGAATTTGAATTTTAAAAATTCCCTTTTAAAAAGGAATCCAAAAAAGTTATTTTGGGATCAAGTAAAAAAAAAGATATACAGCTGGTCATATAATCGTGGTTATATAGATGTTTTCTATAGTAGGATCTTTATCCTGGGTATAAGAAGATTAGCCGAACTAATGCATTTTTTCGATAAAGGTGTCATTGATGGAATTACCAATGGAGTAGGTCTTGCTGGTTTTTGTATAGGAGAGGAAATAAAATATGTAGGGGGAGGGCGAATATCGTCTTATCTATTCTTTTTTTTATGTTATGTATCTTTGTTCATATTCTTTCTTCCTTAATTCATTATTCCATGAATTCCTCAAAAAAACGAGGCTCATCAAAATGCAAAATCTAAGACTACTATAAGACTACTAATTAATAAAATAAGAAAAAAATTCGAACAATTAAATTACTTCTCCCGAATATCCAACTGACTGATTAATTTCTTATAACGTACTCTATTTTTCTTTGCCAAATAAGCCAGCAAACGTTGACGTTTTCCCAAAAGTCTTCGTAGACCTCTTTCCGATGAAAAATCTTTTTTGTGTAATTCCAAATGTGAAGCAAGTCTCCGTATCTTATTGGTGAAACTGAATACTTGAAATTCAACAGAACCCCTGTTTTCTTGTTTTTCTTCTTTAACCATAAATCAAAAAATTTTTCTACCTCCTTTCTTTTTCATGTATTTTTCTGATCAGGAAAAATAAAAAATTATGTCAGTTATTTTGAAGTTATTCTAATCTCGTACACACAAAAATTTGCAATTATTCATCTACTGCTGGAATCTGGAATTTGGATTTATTTTATCGATGCAAATTGGATTTGGATAGAAGGGTACATTCTTTTATTTTGGATAGAAGAAATGTTTCTTCTATCTAAAATAAAAGAATTTTGCTGATTTATTTATTGCTATATCCAATTTATAGAATTGATACACCATTTAATTGATATCATTTAGCAAAATGAAACACAGCATATGCATCCATCTTTCGGCTCGAGAATTTCACGGGATAGAGA